ATCTAGTCACAAAGTTTCACGTCTTAGTGAGTGCAGCATTTTCCCCCTCCTGCTTGTTGAAAGCTAAAAAAGTAGAACTCATTCGAGAGGGCTTGGTGGTCTTAAGAAAGGTTCGGGTGGGGGGTTCTCTTAAGAATAAAGAGGATGAATAGAAGATAATTCATCTTCATGCTAACAGAAGAGCGGATCCAATACCAAGACGACTTCTTTCTCAGGAAGTGCAGCAAGTACTCACGAATTTTTGGAATGCCCCACGAGTGAGTTGCCAAGTGCCCCCTAGGAGGGCAGTCTACCACAAGATCGAGTTGGAGCCTGGAGCCAAACCCCCTTCTATTTAGACTGGGGCTAGGTTTAGCAGATGGCCCCCAACTAGCATCTATTAGTTAAGGAAGGGGATTCGCTCAGGAAAGAATTTAAGGAAGTCATCACGACCTATTTAGAGTCCAGCCTCCAAGGCAGTTTTTCTCTTGCTGGGGAAAAGATTGGGGAGCCCCTGTTTTCTTCCAGAAGAAGCGGGAGCAATTGAGTCCCCAAGACCAAGGGTGACGGAAATGCTTCTCGACAGATTTTCAGCAACTAGCTAAATTGGATAGGGCGAGACCGTCACGTCATAGGATCTGTCTCATCGAAGAAGTTGTCGACCAACCTAGTCTGACTATTCTTCTTTATTTTATTTCGCGAGGCTCTACAAGACAAGCCGAAGCTCAAGAAGTAGGGCTATCACAACAAATATGGGGCTATTGGTAGAAGCCTTACGCCAACTAAGGGCCTCTTCTCTTACTATATTTTATATCTTTCTCTTTTCTTTCTTTTTCCGCTAGATCCCATAACGCATAAGGCTCCAAAGCGCCTGTCGATAAGCGAAAAGCTGCTCGGGAAGAGCCGCTCACGAGGAGGAAAAGGTTCGTGATCATAGAGCTCGACCATGTCACAAGCCATTGAGAGAATTCATTCACTATTACGTGACTCGTCATTAGCCGCCAAGACTCGTCAGGCTATCGCGGAACAATGGAAACTCTTATTCGCCGAGACCTGTATGAAGGTCTACCAAACCCCAGGATCCTAAAGTCATGCCAATCCCATGGGGCAGGATCTATCGGAAAGGGTGACGAGTCGGTCAATGGAGATCCTATGCTGTTGAGCCCGGTCTGAGCGTATCAGTACCACAACAGTTACTGAGGGCTTTTGAATTGGCTCATGACATGATTATGCCCATGTCTAGGTAACGTTCTTTCTTGTTGGCTATAGGCGGCGTAAATGATCAGGTTTCTAAACCAGCATTAGCATTTAGCCCAGCATAACCTTTTGGGTTGGGATCTTTCTCGTGCAGGGCTTCCTTCTCCGGAATCCCGATTTTTAACCAGACATCGAGACTCGCCTCGCGGTTTTTCAAGCCCTCGATATCCGTTCCCAACTGCTTGATCTCACCACGCTCACTGAAGACCGTCACTTTAGACTCTCCGCCTTTAGACTTCCCATAAGATCAGACGAAGAAGCCGACGATGGGTGGACCGGGTTAGAAAGTGTCTATCCGTCCTTTGGTCTGCTAGATCGATGGTACCGCTCGGAGTAGATCAGTAGACCAGGTGAACCGAAGTGAGTCTAAAGACTACGTAAAGTGGGAATCAGGACAAAGAAAGAGCCCCACCTTTCTTCCGGGAGCTGCTTCTTGTTCACAGCCCCTAGCTCGACTAGCTCATCATCATTTCTGTTTTCATGAATGGGGGCAGTTGCTGCTGCTTGGCACCAAGATGCCCGAGTGCGCCATGGTACGTCTGACCTTTCTGGTGAACTTGCCCACCTTCTTTGGTGATTTATTGCGCCCAAGATGAAGAGCTCTGACTTTAGCGGATAGACCCAATCCCACCGAAGAAGCGACGGGCTATCTTTCTTCCCCTTTCGAATCTTCCTAATTATAGTGACGGTAGCCTTTGAATCGGCTCTTGTCTTAATTACCGAAAAGCTACCTTTCCAAGAGTCAGGAGAGCCCGGAAAGTGATTGAACGACCTTCTCCTAGGGACTTCCCTGTCTCAGGTCCGATTCCTACTGATTTCTTGGTTTACTCGGACTTTTGACTCGACTTCTCTCTATCTTCTTCAGTCATCTTGGTGCCTTGAGCTGGGAAAACTCCTCAATCGGCGGGTATGGGATCGATTTCATTTAAGATGCCCTTCTCTGATCCTTCTCATTCCGTGAAGGCCTTTCCCACTCTTGACAAAGGGCTTCCATTGGGATTAGTTGAAAAAGTTGAGTTCTCAGCTCCTTCTCTCTTCTCCTTTTCCTGACTTTCTATTCCGGCTACAGAGCCTTATAAATGCCATGAAGCTTAGCCGAACTACTTGGCTTTGGCTCGGCTCAAAGAAAGAACTGGGTCACTGAGCCCTTTTGAGGTAAGAAGAGCTCCTATTTGAACTAACATCGGATACCTGCTTTAAGAAGACTTGCTAAAGGGAGCGCTGTCTCTCTTCTCTTCTGTGTAAATCCGAGATTGGATTGAGAGAAAAGGGCTGGGCCAAGCCTTGATTCATCTCTCCTTTAATTTAATGGGTTCACTCGATACCTCGATACAAAGGGTCTAAGACCGCACGGGAATGCATCAAGTCAATTCAGGATCATCAACATTTCTTAGACCTTGATCTTAAAGAGAGAGAAAAAAAGCGGTGACTTCAGCGACTTGCTCTCATTCTTTGCTCGAACAAAGGACTTAGCTGACTGGTCGCACTCAATAATGCTAGTTTAGTTGGCTTCCTGCCTTGATCGACAGCGCACTCTGGGGGGATGCCTCTTCCAACAAGGGATCCTATCCACTCAAGCGCATTGGATCGTTGGTTAGCGTGGGCATCTCACTCCCTCCAGCATTGCGAATGTGACATTGGGCGTCGGGCCGAGTGAACCCCTTTTGATAGACGAGCTAAAGCTAGGTTCAGAAGAGATAGATGGGTGTGTAGAATGTGATACCTCATTTCGATGCATAGCCCTTTCATCAGTATGGGGCGAAGCCAGGAGGAGGGGCCCTTAGCCCTAGTCTCAGGCCCGATGCGAAGAGATAAGCTTATAACGATCGTGACCTTCAAATGGGTTGTCTTTCCACTAATGGAGAAGGAGCAAAGTAACGTAGTGAAGGTGGTAGGGCATGGCCCATCACACTGTTGGATTCTCCCGATCTTTGATGAGCTCATTCAAAGACTTCACCAAAAGCAAACTCTCGATCAGTGAGCCATGGAGTTGATGCTTGCCTTCTGAAGCAAATGCCCTAGCCCCATCCAAAAGGCTCTTTCTTCGGGCTTCTTTAGCTAGTTCTACCATAATAGGATTGGTCCACCGGATTGCCCATGCCAGCTCTTCCGTGTGCTTGTGCCAGCGGAGCTTTCCCACGATCGGCAGCACAGGAGAATACATGCCAAGGTGCTTAATTAATGCGCAAAACAACTCCCTCTAGCTTCTTCCCCCTCGCCGACGAGTCTATGGAAACGGGGAGGGTATTTCCATGCCATCGATACCTATAAGGTAAGGTCAACCCAATCCCACACTCCCTTCTGCCCTGCTGGATAGGTAGTTGGAGAGAACCCAGTTAGCCTGTCACTCGCACACCCTTGATTATGCCCTTCTAGCCTCGCGTGTATAACGCGTGTATAAGAAGGTAGGCTTACTCTGAAATGCCTTGAGAACAGCGGAGTGAACTTCTAACTCGTGGAAAGAAAAAATGGAAAGAGCATACCTTATAAAAATAAAAGAGCATACCTTATATATAAATAATAAAGGCTAGGGCATTTACCAATGAAGGAAGCGGAGCACCTAACCGTCAGTCTCAGTCTGAGCTCTCTGGAGCTATTCGTGTAAGCCGGGTATTCATAAGAGCAGTTCCTAGCCGCATAGACTTTGACTTTTCTTAGTAGGGCGAGACAAGGGATAAGGCAATCAGAGTAGGCTTTTACCGGCTGGGCGCCTTTTTTCTGGGTCTGTTTTCCTCCTTTCTTTGCCGGAACTCTTACGCCCTCAGATGGGGAAGGAAAGTCAGAGATGGTTAACGGCTCGAAGAAAGATCTCCTCCGAAAGAGGAAGTGAAGTTACAAGACGGCGGACGTGTAGGTGCAAAGTAGGAAGCTGCCTGGCCAAATAAAGCAAGCCTAGAAGCAAGAAAGGCGTAATCAGATGCTTCCTCAGGCGGATTTTACTAAGCAGGTGAAGAAGATGCGGGACAGCTTAGATTATAGGTGACATCGCTAGCCTTTTCATTCAGTCCGGTTTCCGCCAAGTTTCCTTCTCAGGAGAAGCTGGGTCGCCTTTTGCCGGGAATTCCTACCTATAGGGGGGGAGGTTAGATTGCACGATATAGAAGCATTCCATCATCAATCCTCGTGAAACATTCAATTTAGAAAGGCTTCAGAAAGTTGTCTTTGGCGCCTAGTCTTCAAGTTCTTCTTCAATGTCAATTGTAACTTACTCCAATGCTTTCTTTCACTCCAATGCCACCTCGTTCCTATCTTCTTTTGAGAATACCGGAACATCCTCTGCGCCGTGCCCTGGATATGCCATTTCCGCCTAACCCGAATCTCTTGACTGAGCTGCATTCTTTCCTAACTTGACTTTCTTGTGATGAAAGAATTTCCGAGGTATGCCCTCATCTCCGTCTTAGTCAGTAAAGCTAATCTAATCCCCAAAGTTCAAGAACGACTCCTTTCCGGCTACTCTGGTTTAGTCTTTCCTATCCTTGGCGTCGAGTAAGTACCGGAATCACTCCTATAAAAGAAGTAGGTTTTTGAACTCCCTAACTTCGAAGTCAAGTCAATCTCTAACCCTACCCGATTCGATTCTTTCTTTCCCGGAAGAACTGTCTTTCTTTTCAACTGAGCTGCATTTCCAATCCGTTTAGTCGGTCTCGTACCCAAGTTCCCTTATTTGTTTGCGTAACACTCTTGATATTGAAACCAGAGAATAAGCTTACCGCTCTAAGTCGATCTATTATTCTCTTTCCCTCCAAACCTTCCTAGTCGAGCTTCCACCGCCCCTAAAGAAAGAGATGGGACACATCCGTAACTCAACGAAACGACTTAGGGGCACTCATCTCATGGATACCCCTTCTTTTCTTGAGCCAGAGTTGGGGCTTTTGCGGCATCTAGTTCAGTATCAGATAGAGCAGATAGTTCAGTCCCTTGGCAAAGAAGGTTGACTTCTCTGTCACTTCCGTACTTCTGTAACTTCACTGAAAGCAGAGGAAGAGTAGGACTAGGAGTGGGAAGCACCTATATTTGGCACGTATCAATAGCAGTAGCTTTAGCAGTAGGAGTAGGAATAGGCCCAATAGACTGAGATTAGTGGGTAGCTTTAGTGGCTTGTTTAGCGATTGCGCATTGCCGTGCTTTGTTTAGTTTAATAAGGATTTATTACTCTTAGGCATGAGAGGAAGTAAGCATTTCGCGGTCTGGGAAAGGAAGGAAAGAAGAGTTAACAGGAGTAGCAGGTAATCTCAGATCAGGTTACTCCAATTCATTCAATTTCTTCTTCTTCATTGAATGTGTAGTAAGAATGGCTTGTGCAATAATAATAAAGATTGGAAATTAGCCCTAGATTCAGTCTCTGGTATGAGATGAGTGTATGGTGATACAAATTTCCTATATCCTGAAAGAAGTTGCTGAAAAGCAGTCGAAGAAGGAGGAGGGAAGCTGTAGGGGGTAGACAGGAGCGGTAGAAGACTTCCTTTCTAGCTCTGTAGGGAGGGAATGCCAAAGAATAGTCTAACTGAACTGTTAGAATAGTATAGAAAAGACTCCTTACGCCGACTAAGCACTTACCAGAGAGCTAACCTCAGTGAAAGGTTAAAGCAAGGAGAGCAGCAATCGTCTGAATGCCGTCTTCATTCAGTTGAATGCCGCAGATGGTCTTCTCCATAATAGGAAAGGGAAATGCTCACTACTAAGAGCGCATTCTTCCTTACTTTTCGCTACCGCAGCAGATGTTTAGGGGAAGACTGTCAGATAGCTTAATGGGATGAAAGACTAATTGCCCGGTCTTCTTCGCTCAGTGGTCCTCCTCTGGTCCCAGTCGATTCCTAACTTCGCTATCCCTTTCAGGAGAACCGCTAAGCCAGCCTGACTCGGATGAGTGAAAGAGTTGCTATCAGAGTGAATTGTTAAGAAATATCATAAGAGAACAAATAAAAGAATGATGCCTGACTTCAGTCAGTCAACTGCCAATTAGGGCGAGGCCTACCTCCTATCAGAACGATTGGATAATAAAGGGGGAATGAGAATATGGTTTTCGACCTTCCAAGATGGCTAATTCATAAAAAAAAATGCCTTTCTTCTTTCTAAGTAAATAAGTAACTTCGTGTCCAAATAAAATAATGGGCATCAAGCTGATGATTTGCCCCTCGATTCCGATCTTCGCGCAATTTATGTTATGTAAAGAACGTTCTTTTCTGGGAAGCTCTTGCTTATACGTGCTGTACGACTCAACAGCACGCTCTCAAAACAGGGAAACCGGTGCAAAGCATTCTTCTTTCTGATGTCCCTGGGCTCCTTCTGGCGCTTCAAAGGATGGCTAATTAAAGTAAATGCAATGATTTTCTCTTCCTAGAAAGGTTGTTAGGCTTAGGGTGAAATTGGAGTCTGATAAAGCTGTTTTGGAGGGGGCATTTCTTCTTGATAGAGTCTGGTAGGTGGTCGGCCATCAGAACAATGGGGACATTAGTCCTTTTTGTAAAGCGGCGTAGGGCGTAGATAGGGAACTGTCCACTTCTCTCTTTATGACTAAACCCGCTAGAAGCTCGTTAAAAGGTGAGATAACTGCTTCTAATTCACTCGAAAAAGACCTCCTATCCATGGTCTTAAGCTGAGATGCGTAAAAGAAGGTTACTCTAATTCCAAAGCCGGGAAAGACTCGTTTTTTCCCTTTGTTTCTGCTTCGATTCTTTGGTTATGAAAAGCCGTTAATTAATTAAAATGAAATGAAGTAAATGAAGTAGTAGTAGTGAGGCGTCAGTACGGAGTTGCGTCAGCTGTAGATATAGACTAGGCTAAGGGAGGGACTTCATCTCTTCTATTCTCTTTACTTACATACACCTTACACTTCCGCTGAGTCTAACGAGGCTCGGGTGCGGAGCCTTCCACTGTGAACCGAGACTACGCAAAGGTATAACACCATATAAACTTCGCTGACTTTATCATAAACCTTGATTTCGCTACGCTCAATAAGAATCCAGAATAGCAGAAAATAGATTCGTGTTCCGCTTCAAAAGTCAGTGTCGTCTTTGCCCAAGTGTGAACTGCAGACGACTCTCCAGTGATTCCATTCCTTCTTACTTGACTTCTGGGTAAACCCAACCCGAATGGGAAGAAGAGGGAAGGAAAGAGCGGTCCATTTTTTACATTTTCTGAGGCAGACCTATTTGGCATTTTAGAAAAGGGAAGGGAACTTCTCACCGAAGGGGGCAGTAGGAATGAAGGAGGCGGGAAGCTACCGCTTCTAGAATGCAAGCTTATCCTTTCCTTTTTTTTTTA